GGTTCAATAGTTTTTGCATCTCCATACTTTCCTGTATTACTATAAACAATTACGAAGAACTTTTCATGACTACTAAAGATCGCGACAGAAGATCCAGATATCTCCCCGGATAGGATTCGAACCTACGACCCATCGGTTAACAGCCGACTGCTCTACCACTGAGCTACCGAGGAAACGTGAGAAAACTTTAATCTCATATACATAATCCTATTCTCTGGACTAATCCACGTCCAAAGTGTTGAATTCGAAAAATTCAAATTTCTTTTTGAAACTTCCTAAAATTCAGGTCTACTCTACCCCTCTATTATAGGAAAAAGAATGAAGGATAGCAATCCCCTCGACTTTTACGGGGAGAGCAGTTAACAACTTCTCACTGCCTTACCCCCCGACCCCCCGGAAATCAACCATTGCTAAATGTTTCCTTGTATGAAGGAGAACGTAGTAAGCTATTCATATAATTGAGGGAATTACATCGAATCTGAATATTTGAACAATTAATAACGAAATGATACCCAGAATTAATCCGAATAGATAGAGGGAAATTCGTCCTACTTGTCCGTATTTGATTCCTTCCCCTCCGAAAAAGCTTGAAATGCCTATCCCATTAACAATACCGTCTATTACCCATTGATCAAAGAAGGAAATAGATTTTGCTGAGAGGCGTGTACCTTTAATAAAAACAAAATTGTATAGCTTATCAATATAAGCTCGATTATACGACCAATTATAAATAGTATTTAATAGAAAACCCAAAATTCCGTCTAATTTAGGATCTATATTTTCACGTAAGTTTCGTGAGTAGAAAGATTCAGGTCCATATATTATGAATGATATAACTATTCCCACAGATGCTATAATGGTAGAAGGAATAGCTTCACGAATAAAATCGAACCAATAATTAGAATTCATTACTATGGTTAATGAATCATAAGATAAATCAAGTGATGAATCAAAATTTATTAATTTTGGAAAAATGATCGATCCAAAAAAACCAATAAATATTGTCGGTATTGTGAGTATAATAAGTGGACATATCAATATCCAGTCCGACTCTTTTGGTTGTATAAAATGCTTATTATCAGATCCATATGATGGATTCAATGAATTTTGTACATTATTTTTAATCAAATTTTGAATCCAATTGGATAAATAGAATGATTTAAATAAAATTGATCGATTTCCCAAAAAAGAAGAAATCTTATATATATTTATATGTTCCTCACTTATGGACGAACTAGATATTTGCAAATTAGATTGAAAATTAACAGACTCCATAGTTTGGGCTAAATCAATACGTAAATCACCCTCAAAAGTCAGAAAATAAATACGGAACATATAAAATGAAGTTAATCCTGCTGTAAATGAAACAATCACTCCAAGAATCGGAGAATAGGACCAAGCACTAACAATAATTTGATCTTTTGACCAAAAACAAGCAAAAGGTGGAATACCACAAATCGAAAGTGTACCTAATAAAAAAGTAATACCAGTTATTGGCATGTATTTACGTAAACCACCCATAAAAATAATATTTTGATTTTTGTTGGGAGAATACCCAATTATAGATTCGAGTGAATGAATAACTGACCCAGATCCAAGAAATAATAAAGCTTTGGAATAAGCATGTGTAATAAGATGGAATAAAGCAGCTCGATAAGAACCAATACCCAAAGCTAACATCATATATCCCAATTGGGACATTGTTGAATATGCCAAACCTCTTTTTAAATCTGTTTGTGCGAGAGCTATAGTAGCTCCTAAAAAAGCAGTTATTGTTCCTATCGAAGAAATTACAATCATAGTAAATGATAGAGCTTTAAATAGCAGAAACATTTTAGCCACCAAAAAGATACCAGCCGCAACCATAGTAGCGGCGTGAATAAGAGCTGATATGGGCGTAGGTCCTTCCATAGCATCGGGTAACCAAATGTGAAGTGGAAATTGGGCAGATTTAGCTACTGGTCCAAAAAATAACAAAATTGCACATAGATTGATCAAAAATAAATTACTATTATCATTTATTATTAATTGATTACAGCGTTCAATTACATTATTAATTTCAAAACTATGAGTTAACCAATAAAAACCTAATATACCCAATAATAATCCAAAGTCGCCTATACGATTTGTTATAAAGGCTTTCTGACAAGCATTTGCTGCACTGGGTCGAGTAAACCAAAAACCAATCAATAAATAAGAAAAAATCCCAACTAATTCCCAAAAAATATAAAGTTGAATTAAATTGGGACTCAAAATTAAACCCAACATCGAAGCAGTAAAAAGACCAAGATATACAAAAAATCTGACATATCCTCGATCATGAGACATATAACTGTCACTATATATCATTACCAAGAATCCTATAGTAGTAACTAATACTAACATAATTGAAATGAAGGAATCAAAAGAAAAACCAAGTTCTAGATAAAGTTGTTGATTAACAACCCAATACAAGGAGCTATTAAAACTTGTTTGGTTTTTAATTTCTTGAGAAAAAAATAAAATAGAAATCAACATCGATATACTTAAAGATAAAATGCTTAAAAAAGCAACCATACGACGTAGACTATTAACTGCTTTTGGAAAAAATAATAATCCAGCACCTATTAAAATTGAAGTTACAAATGGACATAGAGGAACGATCCAAACATATCTGTATAAAGATTCCATAAATAGAAAAAAATAATTTTTACTTTTTTTTGTATACTTATCATCTATAGATAATATATATATATAAAAGATTAATTAACTTTTAGTTTAATAAATTAAAACTAGATAAAATTCAATTAATCTTTTTATTAATAAAAAGTTTCAATTCTATTTTAGCCGTTATTTTAATAACGCTTGACATAAGGGAAATTAGTTAGAGATACTTAGTCCAACAATAATGTTTTGAATTAGTTTAATCTATCAAATCTGCATAAGACTTACAGTATCCAAATAGAAACATGAATACATATGCAATAATCGATACCGGAGGTAAACAGCTCCGTGTAGAACCCGGAAGATTTTATGATGTTTGTGACTTTACTTCCTTAAACAAAAATACCAAAAAACTGGATTCAACTACCAAAATAGTAATACATCGAGTACTTTTAATACGTCAAAACTCTATTATTAATATTGGATCTCCATGGGTTAAAAATGCAATCGTTAAGGGAAGAATTCTACATCCCTGCTCTAGTAAAAAAATTATTGTTCACAAAATGCGGTCAAAGAAGAAGACGAGAATAAAAAAAGGCTATCGTAAAAATTTAATTCGATTCATAGTAGATTCTATTTGTATGGACGGAAAAGAAGTACTTTATTTATAAATAACTATAAAAATAAACATTTGTTTGTTTTTAGAACCAAAGGAGAGTTTTTATTTTACTATGGCAGTTCCAAAAAAACGTGTATCGAAGAAGAAAAAAAGAATTCGAAAGACTTTATGGAAGATAAAAGCAAAAAAAAGTTGTTTAAAAGCTTTTTCATTAGCGCAATCTATTCTAACTGGTCGTTCTAGAAGTTTTTATTATCCTTTGAATGAAAAATCTACTGAATAATGCAACAAAATTGAATGAATTAGACAATAAAATAACTTAAAAAGTTTCTCTTTTAAAAACCATTTTAAGTAAAAAAAAACCTAAAAATGAGATGTTTTTTTTCTCCTGACGGAAAGGGAAATGGAGATTTCAAATAAAAGATCATACGATCTCTATACAATAATCTATACAAATATTGTATTTGATTGTTCCGGATCACTAATCCTAGGCAATGAATCTCTCTTTCCTCTAATTTAGAACAGCTTTTTTTTTTTAAGAGGATCTTAGAATGAAGTTCATTTCTTTATTTTTTTCGGAATAGCAGGATTTGAACCTACGACCTCCACCACCCCAAGATGGCACGCTACCAAACTGCGCTATATTCCGTAAAAAAAAACATATTTATCTAAAAATGTTTTTTATCTGAAATTGAAAAGAATTTCAGAAATCAAAAATAGAAAAACATTGACCATATTAGACAAACTAAGGTACGATAATTTCTGATTAGCCGCTATGGTGAAACTGGTAGACACGCTGCTCTTAGGAAGCAGTGCTATTGCATCTCGGTTCGAATCCGAGTAGCGGCACTGACTTACACATAATCTATATACAAGATTTGTCCTGCATTGTCAAGAACGATTTTTATTTATGTAGAGACATATGTAAAGGTTACTCTAAGTATCATAAAACTATAGAATTGAAATAGAAAAAATATCATGATATACATTACTATCGAGCAAATATTAACTAAAATTTGCTGCTTTTTCATCTTTCTATCCACTATATCTTATTGGGGCTACTTGTTTCACAAAGATATTGTTTTTTCATTAGACAAAATAGGTAAAGGTTGTATGGTTTTGGTCTTTATTTCTCTAACGGTTTTTTTAGTAAATCGTTGGTTTTATTCGAAACACTTACCTCTAAGTAATTTATATGAATCCTTAATGTTTTTGTCCTGGTTATTATCACTAATTCATCTGGTTGTAGACTTAAAAAATAAAATGAATTGGCTGGGATCTACCATTGCACCAAGTGTTCTTATAATTCAAATTTATGCCACGTTGTGTATTCCAAAAGATATGCAAGGAGCTGCAATACTTGTACCTGCTCTCCAATCTCAATGGTTAATGATGCATGTAAGCTTGATGCTCTTGAGTTATGCAACTCTTTTATGTGGCTCATTACTCTCATTAACTTTATTAGTTCTAATATTTTGGAGATATAAAAATATTTTAGAATCCAAAGCTTCTAATTTTTTTTATACGCAAAAAGACATATATACGGGGATAGAAAACAACTCAGAAAATAGGGTGTTTTCATTATCCATCAATTTTCGTAAATTTGTTTTGATTCAACAACTAGATCAATGGAGTTCCCGTATTATCAATTTAGGTTTTATTTGTCTAACTGTTGGTATTCTTTCAGGAGCTGTATGGGCTAATGAAACATGGGGATCCTTTTGGAATTGGGATCCCAAAGAAACTTGGGCTTTAATTACTTGGATCATATATGCTATTTATTTACATACCAGAATAAATAATGGTTGGCGAAGAAAAGAATCAGCAATAGTTGCTTGTTCAGGATTCTTCTCGGTTTGGATTTGTTATTTAGGGGTCAATCTATTAGGAATAGGTCTCCATACTTATGGATGGTTACTATAGCTTTTTTTTTTTTCTAAAAAGACAAGTTTCCTATTTGATCGACATACATAACTAACAAATCTTTTTTCATTACGAGTAACGGGATATAATAGATTCGACTCCACTGGCCCAGATAGTTAAAACAAAGTTCGGATAAAAACCAATAGCTACTACTGGTAAAAATAAACAGATTGAAATAAAAATTTCTCTTGGTCCCGAATCAAAAACATACCAGTTTGAAACCTCAAAAATTTTGTATCCGTAAAACATTTGGCGTAACATGGCTAATAAATAAATAGGCGTTAGTATGATTCCCAAACCTTCCAAAAAAGTGATAACTATTTTAAACAATAAGGAATAATTTTTGTTAATAATTAGTCCTAGAAATACCAATAATTCCGCCATAAATCCACTCATACCCGGTAATGCGAAAGAGGCCATTGAAAAAAGAATAAAGAAAGTGAATAATTTAGGCATCGACATCGCTAGTCCACCTAATTGATTGATCATAAGAGTACGTGTTCGATCATAACTAGTTCCCGCTAAAAAAAACAGTGCTGAACTTATCAAACCATGTGAAATCATTTGCAATAAAGCTCCATTCAGTCCTGTATCTGTTAGTGATCCAATTCCTATAATTACAAATCCCATATGAGAAATTGAAGAATAAGCTATTCTTCTTTTCAAATTTTTTTGATTAAAAGAAATAAGTGATGCATAAACAATCTGAATTGATCCTATAATAACCAACCAAGGAGCAAATATCGTATGGGCCTTGGATAATAATTCCATATTAATTCGAATTAATCCATAACCCCCCATCTTCAATAAAATTCCTGCTAGAAGCATACAAGTACTATAATGTGCTTCTCCGTGAGTATCCGGCAGCCAAGTATGAAAAGGAAATATTGGTAATTTAACTGCAAAGGTTATTAAAAACCCTAAATACAATATGATTTCTAATGAAACAGGATATGATTTAGAAATCAAACTAGAAAAAGCAAATGAAGGATTATTGGCCCCATAAAGTCCCATTGCTAAAGATACTAATAGTAGAAAAATGGATCCACCTGCTGTGTATAAAATAAATTTTGTAGCAGAGTAGGAACGTCTTTTGCCACCCCACATAGCCAAAAGAAGATAAACAGGTATTAACTCCAATTCCCACATGAGAAAAAAAAGTAAAAGGTCTTGGGAAGTAAATAATCCAATCTGACCACTATACATCGCTAGCATAAGGAAATGAAATAATCTCGTATTTGTTGTAATTGGCCACGCTGCTAAAAGCGCTAGGCTAGTGACGAATCCGGTTAATAAAATTAATGCCATAGAAAGACCATCAATTCCTAACTTCCAATGTAAATTAATAAAATTAATCCAATTATAATTTTCTTCCAGTTGAATGGTGGGATTATTAAATTGAAATAAATTATAAAAGATATGAGTTATAAAAAGAAATTCTAAAACACAAATCCCGAGAGTATACCATCGAATTATTTTGTTTTGAGACTGTGGAAGGAATGGAATTAAAAAACCAGCGGAAATGGGAAAGAGTACAATTATTGTTAGCCAAGGTAGATTGATCATAATAAATAAAACTTCAATATGAAACCCATACTCTTAAATTTGAGTATGGGTTTGCGGTTTATGGGAGATGCAAAAAAAAAAAGAAATAAATATTATTTCTAAAAACAAGAATCAATACGCTAGACCCATACTACGAGTCGTTTCCGCTCCCAAGTAAACACGTACACTTAAAAAATCAGTAGGGCATGCGGATTCACATCTTTTACAACCAACACAATCCTCTGTTCTAGGGGCGGAGGCGATTTGACCTGCTTTGCAGCCACCCCACGGAGTCATTTCTAAAACATCAGTAGGACAGGCACGTACACATTGGGTACAACCAATACATGTATCATAAATTTTAACAGAATGCGCCATTGTTTTTACTTACTCCTATTGTATTTGAATGGTTAATAAAATCGATTCAAGAAAAGTATTTAACTACATTAATTATAAATGAATTAGTTATTTTTCGTAGGGTAGATAAAATCTAATTTTTTTTTTGGGGGGGGGGCGAGGGGGATTAGTATTACCATTTCAATAAATTAAACTCATTGATCTGATTTGATCGTCCATTACGATATAAAACCAAAATAATAGACAATCCAATTGCTGCTTCGGCTGCTGCAATAGCTATGATGAAAATGGCAAAAACTTCTCCTTTAATTTCTTGTGAATCCAAGAAATTAGAAAATGTAACAAAATTTATATTAATTGCATTGAAAATTAATTCAAGACACATAAGTGCTCTAACCATATTTCGACTTGTTATTAATCCGTAGAATCCAATACAAAACAGATAAGAACTCAAAATAAGAACATGTTCAAACATAATATATTGATTAGATTTCTATAAAATTTTAGACAGTGAATATTCAATTTTTTTTTTGTTTTTTTTTTCTACTGATTCTTCTTTAGAATCTAAACTTTCAGAATCGTCTGCTTCAATAAATTCATCTCGACGAGCTATAGTAATAGCTCCTATTAAAGCGACAAGAAGAAGTATTGATAACAGTTCAAAAGGAATTAAAAATTTGGTCAATAAATTTTTTCCAATTAGTCGAATATTACTGGGCATCTGGTCTAAAATATTCAACGAATGCTGAATCGAATACAGATTTGACCAATTAGTCTTTAATATCGTGAAACTTAATGAAACGAAAAGACTTGTACAAAGAAAGATAGATATATTGTTAGATATATTCCATGGCTCTTTAGTTTTGATTTCTTTTGGGTTATTAATAAGCATAACAGCAAAAACAATTAAAACATTAACAGCTCCCACATAAATTAAAATTTGTGCAGCAGATAAAAAGTCTGCATTTAGAGTGAGATATAAGAATGCTATACAAATGAAAACAAATCCTAACAAAAAAGCAGAATATATTATATTGCTAAGTGAGACTACTCCTAAACTTCCCAGAATAATACCTGCTTCGATTATTACTAGAATAGAGTTACGAATTGAGTCAGTAAAATTCATAATTCATAATAAAATTAGATAAAAAAAAAAATATTTGACTTTGTTTGGATTAATTAGCAAAAAAAGAAAATCTTCATTCAAAATTAAAAATTATTTTCTACTCAAAATGAGTAATGGTTCTTGAATTGGAATGTCCTTCCATAAGACCTTTAGGAAGATAGTTTAAGTTCCAAATTGGTTGAATCATTGGGTCTAAAACCACTGGAGTGGGTAACCGACCCAAAGCAATCTGATCGTAATTCAAGTCATGACGATCATACGTCGAAAGTTCATATTCTTCAGTCATCGATAAACAATTAGTAGGACAATATTCAACACAATTGCCACAAAAAATACAAATTCCAAAATCAATGCTATAATTTTTAAGTTGCTTTTTTCTTAGATCTTTTTTTAGGTCCCAATCTACAACAGGTAAATTGATTGGACATACACGAACACAGACTTCACAAGCAATACATTTATCGAACTCGAAATGAATTCGTCCACGAAAACGTTCTGATGGAATCAATTTTTCATAAGGGTATTGAATAGTCACCGGGGATCGATTCATATGATCCGTAGTGACAGAAAATCCTTGACCAATGTACTTTGCCGCTTGTATTGCTTGTTCGCTATAATTACGAAGTCCATTTAGTAAGGAAAACATACTGTTAGTTATATTGGGTTTAACTTCTCTATAGATTGTCATTTGGAATAGATTTCATTTATTTTAACGATAATAATTTAATAATTGAAATGAAGCGGTTAACAAAAAATTACCTAGAGCGACAGGTAATAGAAATTTCCAACCAAGATTTAATAATTGATCTATTCTGACTCTGGGTAAGGTCCATCTAGTCATGATAGAAATGAAGAGAAATAAAAACGTTTTGGTTAATGTAATAAATATACCTGATAAAAGCTTAAGTATCTCAATAACTAAATTATTACCAATCCATGAAAAATCGATGAAAAAGGGAAAAGAAAAATTCCAGCCACCTAAATAAAGTACTGTTACCAGGAGAGCAGAAATCAATAAATTTAAATAGGAACCAACATAAAATAAACCGAATCTAATACCTGAATATTCCGTTTGATAACCTGCTACCAATTCTTCTTCTGCTTCTGGCAAGTCAAATGGTAATCTTTCACATTCGGCTAACGAAGAAATTAGAAATATAAAAAAACCTATGGGTTGACGCCATAAATTCCAGCCAAAAATCCCGTATTTGGCCTGTGTTTCAACTATATCAATTGTGCTTAAACTTTTTGATAAATATAGTCGGTAGCAATATTCAGTGTTAAACTACCTCTATTTCAAAACCGTACATGAAACTTTCATTTCATACGGCTCCTCATTGATTATTTCAATTAGGTCATTAAAACAGTAATTTTTTTTACTTTTGTTGAAAGCTTGTTCCTAATTTTTTGTAATTAACACCTAAATAAACTAATGAGATTCTATCTGCTACAGAATTTGAAGCTTCTGAATCTATCTCCAATTTACTGATTTTCTTTTTTTTTCATTAAATTTTGAAATTTGATAAAATTAATGCTAAATTTAATTAGTATTAATTTAAAAAGATCACATTAAGTTATCTAACAATCACAAAATTGTATTTTGACTTTTGGTAAAGATCAGAAAAATTCTATCGTTCCGGATAATCATGTTTCTAGTGGATAGGTATATACTTAAGATCGGGGTTTTCAAGAAAGTACTACTTAATCATCTCTACTGATATCAAGGTCTTATCCAGATAAAAAGAGATTTAGGTTCTATCTATTAACTAACCTTTTTTGTATTTTTGTGTTTCTAACCATCCACTCCTGCTTAATATAGTGATTTATGGTGAAAAAACCAAAATATACTCCACCTTAATCTTTCGTTTCCGCTATCAGGTATCCAAAAACACCTGGGTTAAACAGTCTTTACTGTTTTACGTATGCTTTCACTCCTGTACATGGAGGATGGGATTTAATTGTTTTACGGCACTGAGCTGTCTAATTTCACCCATATGAATATCCAGTTTTTAAAGGAAATAAAAAAAATAAAAAGGAAAAGGAAAAAATCTAAATATATAGATAAATTTCAAGAGCTTTTACCCTTTTTTCTATAACAATTCTAAATCCCTCGACGAATCACACGTAAAGATATAGAGAGAACACATAAAGCTAGAGGAATTTCATAACTAATAGATTGAGCTGCAGCTCGAAGACCGCCCAAAAAAGAGTATTTATTGTTTGATCCATAACCCGATATAAGAAGTCCAAGAGGAGCTATGCTGGAAAAGGCAATCCAAAGAAAAACACCGATGCCTAGATCGGCCAGAATTACATTCTGTCCAAACGGTATTACCAAAAAACTAAGAAAGATCGGTACTATGACAAGAGCCGGTCCAATATTGGACAATAAATTATCACCTTCGGCTGGAATAATATCTTCTTTCAGCAACAATTTTATGCCGTCTATTAAAGCTTGACCAATTCCCAAAGGACCTGCATATTCCGGTCCAATACGTTGTTGTATTCCAGCAGATATCTTTCGTTCAAGCCATACAATAACTAAAACCCCTACTGTAACACCCAATAAAAGAATGAAAATAAAAAACAGGATTCTTAGAAAATCTACAAAATTATCTGAAAAGATTGTCTCAGAAAAAAAATAGAAATAAATATTCCATAAATTTATTATACTTTTTATCATCTCAGCGATCGACCTCCCCCATAATAATATCTATACTACCCAAAATTGTCATAATATCTGCCAATTTCATGCCCTTAACTAAGGGAGGAAGAATTTGCAAATTTACAAACCCAGGCGGACGGATTTTCCATCTCCAGGGAAACACACTATCATCACCAATGAGAAAGATACCCAACTCACCTTTAGGTGCTTCGACTCGAACGTAATGTTCTTGTTGAGGTAATCTAAAAGTTGGGGAAGATTTTTTGCTTATGAATTGATAGTCAAAATCATTCCATTTTGAAATTCTTCCTTCTCCTACTCGTCTTGCTTCCAAGTTTTCGTAAGGACCTCCAGGAAGAACCTTTATAGCCTGTTGAATAATTTTCGTGGATTCTTTCATTTCTCCAATTCGTACCAAATAACGAGCCAATGAATCTCCTTCTTTATGCCATTGAATTTCCCAATCCAATTCATCATAACATTCATAATGATCGACTTTTCGAAGATCCCATTGAACTCCTGAAGCCCGTAACATAGGACCTGATAAACCCCAATTTATTGCCTCTTGTGTACCAATAGTACCGATGCCCTCCACCCGTCCCAAAAAAATTGGATTATCTGTAATAAGTTTTTCATACTCATTTATTTTTGGTAAAAAATAATCACAGAAATCCAAACATTTGTCTACCCAACCATACGGTATATCCGCAGCTACTCCTCCAATACGAAAATAATTATGCATCATTCTCATACCTGTAGCAGCTTCAAATAAGTCATAGATCATCTCCCTCTCTCTTAATATGTAGAAAAAAGGAGTTTGGGCACCAACATCAGCCATGAAAGGACCTAACCATAATAAGTGGGAAGCTATACGACTTAGCTCTAACATTATTACTCGTATATAACTAGCTCTTTTGGGTATTCTTATATTAGTCAATTTTTCTGGTGCATTTACTGTTATAGCTTCAGTAAACATGGTAGCTAAATAATCCCATCTTGTTACATATGGAAGATATTGTATAATTGTTCTGTTCTCAGCAATTTTTTCCATCCCTCGGTGTAAATAACCCAATACAGGTTTGCAATCGAGAACATTTTCGCCATCTAGAGTAACAATAAGTCGAAGAACACCATGCATTGACGGATGATGGGGACCCATACTCACTAACATGGGATCTTTTCTTGCAACAAACATGGTCATAGTTCCTTATGAGATTTTTAGTAGTTTTCTCATCACTCCTATCTGAATGAAAAAAAGTTGATTAATAAATAAAATTGTTAAAAGTTTCTGATTCTGTTTTCATTATATCAAAACTTTATCGGTCCACGAATACCTAATTGAGTAATCAAATTCTTATATGAATTTATGTTATTATTGTATAAAAATTGTAGAAGACGTTTACGTTTTCCCAAAATTTTCCACAATCCTCTTTGGGATGAATAGTCCTTTGAGTGTTTTTTTAAATGCCGAGTAAGTATTAAAACTCTTTTTGTTAGACAATCAATTTGAAAATCAACAGATCCCTTCATCTTTTTGACAAGAGGTGCTGATGGATCGATAGATAAATTTTCACTCATAAAAATAAAGGTTCCTCACAATAATATGAAATTTTTAGTATATCATAGAATAAAATTCTTTTTGGAATAGATTTCTCTATTCCAAAAAGAATTCATCAAATCAATTTTTTCTTGTAATAATAATTTCTATTTTATCCAATTGGTGGGTACATACGAATTCTTAGCATAGTAAATCGACTTCCATTATTTGTATTGAACCAGAATCGATTCATACAAGCAATATCTTCAAATCTGAAACTAGGCCATATAAAACGTTTTGTGATTTGACTCTGATTTAAGGGATTAAAATATCCTTGTTTTTTTTGATCTTCTATTGGACCCATATCTGCCGGATCTTTCATCAGATCTTGTGAAGATTGTTGAGAGAATAAGGTTCTTAAAATTCTAGTTTCTCGACGACGTCTAGGAAGTAAAAGATCTTCTAGATTATAGAGATTTGAATTATTCTTTTTTTCAATATCTTCAACCAGTAGACATGTTGTACATTGACTAAATAAATTTTTATCAAATCGTTTCTTAAATCTCTTTTTAAATTTCAATAAAACACTTATCGTCTTATACATCAATATCTGGTCATCTAAAACTCGAAATCTACGATGTCCTTTATTAATCAAATACTTTTTAGTCAGTAGTCCTGGAAGTTCTAGTTTTCTAGTTTCAGACATAATTTTTAAGAAATTTAAATCTATATCCATCTTATCACATAATGCAGATAAAGTAGATAAATTATCTTCTTTTGTCACATTCATGATAGATATAAGATCTCTTAACCGTGTAAATTCATTCTCATGTATGTTTGATTGCCAGAAGAATTGATCAATAACCGGATGACTCTGTCTTTTATTTAACTCTAATTCCCGTATTTGATCCCAATCACCTGTATTACCTAAATCATGCTCAAAAAAGAGTTCGACTCGTTGAAATTTCTTTGTATTGCTTCTCTTTTGTATTAGAGAGGGTTTTGGTACAAATATTCCTGTTTCTAAAAATAATTGTTTTTTCTTTTGAACAAGATCCGGCAGGAACCATAATATAAATTTAGGATCCAGGCTTACTTTATTTTTTTTCTGTATATCTCGATTGGAAAGAAGATTTAATTGATCTTTCTTTTTCTTACTCAATCTACGTATTTTTTGCAAACTTTTTGCAGTTAAAATTCCTTCGGTATTTTCTGTATCCCATACCGATCCTTTCTTGATGTCTGAATCCCTGGAAGCATCCAGAAAACTGTATAAAAGTTCATTATATTTGGAACGTTTATGAAGATTATTCAATCTATTTCTTAATTGAGGGTTTTCTTGGTACAAGGAATGAATCTTAATTTCTCCAGAAACTTGAGATCTCAGATCAATATTATTTTTTGTCGATTTCCAATATTTCTTGAGTTCAACCTTCCATTTTAATGGTGCTATTTTGACCCAGATTTTCGAAGGTAGGTTGTATTTCTTAAGACCTTTTAACCATTTATTCCAATCTTTCTCATTAAAATCCCGAGGATCTTTTAGAATTCCTCGTGTTTCTATAAAATCTTGAATATGCTCATAGGGAACATTTATTAAATTGAAATCTTTTTGAGTTTGTTTTGAGCTATCTAATACATCTTTATTATCTTGAATATTCGTATTCAATTGTTGTACTAAATGATTTAAATCCAATTTTGATATCGTTTTTGTATGCCATAATCGATGGATGATATAGGCTTGCGAAATTGAAGATATTTTTTGATTACGATTATATTTTCGATTTAATTCTTCTAAAATCTGATTTTTTACTTCATCCAAAATAGAATTAATATTTTGTAATAATTGTGTTAATACATTTAAGGTTATATTCAATGAGGTAAATGATCGTTGGAAGAAATTTCTTTTTATTTTCTGACAAAAAAGATCGATAGAATAAAACCAAGTTTCATTTAAATCAAAAAAGGATCTTCGCAAAAGTATTAAACGTTCTTGGATATGAATCAACTGTTTTTTACCAGCAAAAACCCAGCTACTAAAATTGAAAATTTCCAATTTTAGTATTTTATCTAATTCAGAGGAATAAAAGGTTTCTTCGTTTCCCAATATTGAAAAATCCTCATATTCTTTGATTCTTTCACTAAACCCCGATTCAATTTCGTCTTCACTGTTAATAGAGGTATTTATATTATTCCTATTTTCAATCAATATATTAGTTAGGGCCGAGTCTTTAATATTAAAATTATCCTTTGATGCATTATTAAGTTCATTATTATATATATTATCTAGCACATCAATCTGAGATGTTTTAAAACTTTTTTGATTTTTTTCATAATTAAAAATATTTGTTACCTCGATCAATTTAGAATAGTTTTCTAATACAGTAAAAAAACCTTTTTCAACTATTTTTCTCAATTCTTTCCAAATAGGTTTCCAAAATGAAGGTTCTTTCTGGACAGTACCAAAGGGTATAGCAGTTTGCCGTCCCCACGGTGTCAAAAAAGAAAACAATTTTTCTTGTTGTTTTATCTGAACCAAATAGTTATTATCTATTTCATTTAATGAATGAGTTGTATTCGTTTTTACATGATCATGCCAGGGTTTTAAATGAAAAGGGTATATTATTTTTATTTGAAAACCCTCTCTCAGCCAACTATCAGGTAATCCTCCATGTACTACTTCATCACCATTGTATAGGCAGTTTACATGGACTTCTTGTTTCCATTCAGTCCAATCTTCCCGCCATTCTGGAGATTGAAACAACAGCATACGTCCAATATTTTTAGATACAATTAATAGAGGTAATTTGATGTACTTCCTGAAAGAGGACTGAAAGAGTAATAATAGACTCCTACCATTTTGAGCCATGGAAAAGTCTAATCTGGCTGATTGAGCTCGACGTTCATCTTTTTTCTTTTGTTCTATTTCTATTCCAGAAATTATTTCATTTTGATCTACCCATTCGTCATAGATAACTGAATCTGTTTTTGAGAGAGTCGATATATCGAGTATTCGGAAGAAAAAGGGAGAGTGCGCCCTGTATTGTAAAATATTCCAGACTAGCATTTTACGGCGCAGCGGACGCATTGCTCCTTTTACCAGTCTTCTACGAAAATCAGTCTTTTTTGAGAAACGTCTGTTTAAAGGGACTAGTTTTCCTCCATCAATTCCAGCAATTTCAAGATTTTTCATTTTTCTTTGACGAACATCGGTAAGAGAACTTATAATATCGACTCGATCAAATTTTACCATTCGATTGAATCTAGCCAATGATTTTTGAATTTCTGAGAATTTAGGTTTGATGTCTTCAAAGAAAAAGACTGACCAACTTTTTCTTTTTATTATTGATATAAATTTAGTTAAAAGAATAAATAATTTTTGTATTGGCACAAAATTGATTTTAAATCCAGTCGATTTTTTTAATTTATTTAAATGAATAAATTCAGCAAATTCATCAAAACTTGACTGTAATAATTTGGAAGCATAAATAAGTTTTAGATTTTCTGCTCTTTCCATATAAATAGAAAATAAAGACTTATCAGTACGATGCAATCTCACCACATACTTCCATTGTACATCTTTAGTACCAAAATATTCTTTATAATCACGAATTTCGTAATACAAATTACGACTGTTTGAAGTTTTTGTATTATCTAGAATATATGAAAAAATTCTTTTAGCATTCCAAGACAACAAATCCAAAACTAACGGAAATTCAGCACGTTTTGGATCTGTATAATTATCTAGAATCCATTCTTCTAACTTAGTTTCTTTTACTTTCATTCTTTTAATATTTGCCAACAAAGCTTCCCAACTGGGTAAATTTTCTATCTCAAAAACTTCGTCGTCTGTTAGTTTTTTCTTCAATTCTGGAAACAGCAAGTAGGATTCCAAAGATGAACTTGATGCACGTAAGCGGGAGTTAAAGAAAGGATCCAATATTTTTGGCAGAACTCTTTTCTTAACCTTTTCTTTTTTACATATTTGCAAAATTCCAGTTCGTTTTTCCATTGCTTGTTGGATGCTAAAGCCCTTTTTCATCAATTTTATTCGATCTTCAAATTCATGAATTAACATTTCATTTTTTTCTCGTTTATTATTAATCCACTTTTCATAATAAAAATCTTCGGATGGTGTATCTAAAAAACGGTTACCCCAATTTGTTAATTGTCCTTTTACAATATGTAAATTGGGTAGAGCTGTAAAAGATAACCTTTCTTTTCCGTCTATTATACATTTATCAAAAAAGTAGTCCGCTAGCTGTTGTTTGACAGGAGCTTGGCGGCTTATAAATGAATTGTGTATATATCGCTTGGGTTGATTCCATCTGTCTTCAGCAAAAAACGAGGTGGGCCATGGTCTGTGAAACCATAAAAACTCAAATTCGACCTCTAGTATTGTCTTATCAAAAATTGTAGGATGATCGGCATATTTTTTAGTAATAAGTGGAACAGGCGCTCTTCCCATATGAAGAAGGACGCAAAAAATACTTATAGTACTAAAAGATTGGTGTATTATACGTTTAAGAAATGCATAAAATATAGGTGAGTCGTACTCTATTCGAACAAAAAGGTTTTTAGCTAGGTTAAAAAATAATATCTGACCACTTAACCAACCAACAATACTACTAATTACAAAAAAAACATTACCACTATAACGAAACATCAAAACATGTGATAATCGTGTTAATACAGGACTTGGTAAAAGACCTGGATTTAATAATTGAAAGATAAGACTGTCCAGAAAAATAGTGCGTAATCTAACATTACTTATTGAATCAATTGAACGTAACTCTTTATATTGTACAAGTTCTTTGGTTCGATTCCAATAAAAAAACAAATATGGTAGAATTAATAATGTAAATAAATGAGGTCGTATTAACATTATGTAGAGTGGGGTTAAATATATTGATAGATACATTAATACTTGTCCCAACATTAATCCACTAACAGCCGCCTTGCCCGCTTTAGTACCTTCTATTAATTGTGACCGTATTGCCAAAATATGAGAAGGACCCATGGGCAGTGTAGTAATAAAACCATAATAAACTCCAAACAACATAAAAGGACCTACAACTTTTATAGACGTCTGTATCATTCCAAAATACATAGAAATAACTAAAAATAGGCTTTCCATTCCCTTTTCCTTCTTTAAGTAAATTACAAATAATATAACCTTTTTTATAATTAGTGAGTTATAAATCAATTATTAATCACTGTACCTGATTATAACACAACTCTCGTATAAAAAGCAATAAATTTCCATTTTTTTTTTTCAGTTTTTCAGTTTGTATTAAAATTCTTTATTCCTTTTTAACAAATTTTTAATGAATCGCCTAAAACCTTCCAAACAATAAAACAATAATTATTTTTTTAGAGTTGGATTTTGAACCTTTGGTATCATATACCCAATTTTTAGATTCTATCACTACCAATTAGTTAATTGTTTGTTTTAATAAAGTATATCTCAACCTTAATCACTTGGATTTAGGTGCAAACAACGAGTAAATAAGTTAAGCAAATCTTTGACATTTACAAATCCGTGAATTTGAACAAAAATAAATTCAACTGACCATTTTATATTAATTCCTCTAGCTTTTAAGGGATTCGCATGAGCCATACCCGTAATAACTAAATCAGGTTGTAATTCACGTATCCGTTGTATCTGATTATAATTATCTGGTTTTTCTACAATTCGTGGTATTGGTACACACATTTTTTTACATGTATGACCCAATAATGATAATTCAGCGATTTGATACCTCTTATCCATATACGGAATGCCTATTTCATAAACAATAATACCACATCGTATTAGAAATCTTGCTAGAGATATTTCTAATAAATTATCTCCCATAAAAAAAACCGACTTACCTTGTAATAAATGAAGATGGTTTTTTAACTCGTTCCAAATTTTATTTTCTTTTTCTTCCAAGCCTTGGGGTTTCTTGTTGAAAGTGAGACAAATTTTTTCGATCCAAGCACGTGTTCCATCGGGTCCGATAGGAAAAGGTGCACCGATTAATTTACATTTTCTACGTCGCATCAAGGCTGTAGCCGTGCGACTCAAAAATGGATTAATACCACACACATAAAAACCTTTTTTTAGGTATGGTAGTTCGGTGTATCTCTGAGAAGGAAGCCATCCCGAAACTGAAATGGATTGATATTTCAATTCTAAATTCAGTTGAGAAGAAACTGTTGAGGGCACCGATCCAAATAAAACTAACGAAGGCTGATTAGATTTAAAATTATCATCAAAATCACTTTGAGAATTTAAAGATTCTTCCTCTGGACAACGTTGTGTCATAGCAGCTAGAACAGTATCTTCTCCTTGAGTAAAAGCATAATCTAATCCATTTGCTCTTGCTACTATAATCGGTATTCCAAAATCTATTTCTATTTTAGAGGCAATTCCTTCTAAATCCATTTTTATTATTTCTGTAGTACATGTACCAATCCATATAATAACACTAGGATTTATAGCTTTTTTGATATCAATACATAACCTTCTTAACTCTTCATAATCATTTGATTGAGCTGATATGTCATTTTCTTGCAATTCGGCCATCGCATAACGCGGTTCTGCAAAAATCATTACGCCAAGAGCGTTTTGTAAGAAATATCCACAAGTCTTTGTACCTATTACTAAAAAAAAACTATCTTCAATTTTTTGATATAACCAAACTACACAACTAATAGGACAAAAAGTATGATAATTACCAGTTTCACATTCGAAAATGAGGCTTTCAACTGTTTTCATGAGATCTACTTATTCGACTTTATTTTTTATATTCTATATACTAACTTACTCTATTTTTTTTTTTTTACTTTTTTAAAGTAACATAAAATCAATATCTATTTCTTCAATATTTTTTTTATTTACTCTAGTCCTAGGATTTAAATAACAATTTGATAATAAACCAAACAATTCTCGATCTGGTATTTCTTTTGGTATTACTCCTTCTGGCTGACATAATAATTGATCTGCTATATTTAAATAATAATCACAAATATAATTAAGTTCTGTTTGCGATTCAGCCATTTCAAACAAGGTCTTACCTTTTATTCGAGATATTCGAATATATTCAATAAGAGGTAATATTTCCAAAACAGGCATTGGACATACTTCTATATATTTATCAATAAGATCCCGATGAGATGTTCGATTTCCGACTAATCCTGCTAATCGTAATGGATGCGTATTAGATTTTTCTCGAACCGAAGCTACAATGCGATTCGCGGCAAATAATGCATCAAAACCATTATCGGTTATTATGATACAATAATCGGTGTAATTTAAGGGAGCAGCAAAACCACCACATACTACATCACCCAACACATCAAATAAAATTATATCGTACTCATCAAAAGCATTTAATTCTTTTAATAATTTAACCGTTTCGCCTACAACATATCCTCCACAACCTGTTCCAGCAGGTGGTCCCCCAGCTTCCACACAATCAACTTCTCCAAAACCTTTATGGATAATATCTTCCGGCCATACATCTTCATAATGATAATTTTTTATTTCAAGAGTATCTATTATTGTAGGGATCAAAAATCCTGTCAAAGTAAATGTACT